TAGGTATCCTACATCTGAACTGAATTCTTTCTGGTTAAAGAATCTCTTTCTAGTTGCTCTGGAACAATTAGGAGATTCTCTAGAAGAAATCAGGGGTTCTGTTTCTGGCGGCAACATGCTATTGGGTGGTGATCCCGCTTATGGGGTCAAATCAATCCGTTCTAAGAAGAAATATTTGAATATCAATCTCATCGATCTCATAAGTATCATACCAAATCCCACCAATCGAATCACTTTTTCGAGAAATACGAGACATCTAAGTCATACAAGTAAAGAGATCTATTCATTGATAAGAAAAAGAAAAAACGTGAACAGTGATTGGATTGATGATAAAATGGAATCCTGGGTTGCGAACAGTGATTCGATTGATGATGAAGAAAGAGAATTTTTGGTTCAGTTCTCCACCTTAACGACAGAAAAAGGGATTGATCAAATTCTATTGAGTCTGACTCATAGTGATTATTTATCTAGTGATCATTTATCAAAGAACGACTCTGGTTATCAAATGATTGAACACCCGGGAGCAATTTACTTAGGATATTTAGTTGACATTCATAAAAAGTGTCTAATGAATTATGAGTTCAATACATCCTGTTTAGCAGAAAGACGGATATTCCTTGCTCATTATCAGACAATCACTTATTCACAAACCTCGTGTGGGGCTAATAGTTTGCATTTCCCGTCTCATGAAAAACCCTTTTCGCTCCGCTTAGCCCTATCCCCCTCTAGGGGTATTTTAGTGATAGGTTCTATAGGAACTGGACGCTCCTATTTGGTCAAATACCTAGCGACAAACTCCTATGTTCCTTTGGTATTTCTGAACAAGTTCCTGGATAACAAGCCTAAAGGTTTTCTTATTGATGATATCGATATTGATGATAGTGACAATATTGATGATAGTGACGAGATTGATGCTAGTGACGATATCGATCTTGACCTCGATACGGAGCTGGAGCTGCTAACTCTGATGAATGCGCTAACTATGGATATGATGCCGGAAATAGACCGATTTTCTATCACCCTTCAATTCGAATTAGCAAAAGCAATGTCTCCTTGCATAATATGGATTCCAAACATTCATGATCTGGATGTGAATGAGTCGAATTACTTATCCCTCGGTCTATTAGTGAACTATCTATCCAGGGATTGTGAAAGATGTTCCACTAGAAATATTCTTGTTATTGCTTCGACTCATATTCCCCAAAAAGTGGATCCCGCTCTAATAGTTCCGAATAAATTAAATACATGCATTAAGATACGAAGGCTTCTTATTCCACAACAACGAAAGCACTTTTTCAATCTTTCATATACTAAGGGATTTCACTTGGAAAAGAAAATGTTCCATACTAATGAATTCGGGTCCATAACCATGGGTTCCAATGCACGAGATCTTGTAGCACTTACCAATGAGGCCCTAGCGATTAGTATTACACAGAAGAAATCAATTATAGACACTAATACAATTAGATCCGCTCTTCATAGACAAACTTGGGATTTGCGATCCCGGGTAAGATCGGTTCAGGATCATGAGATCCTTTTCTATCAGATAGGAAGGGCTGTTGCACAAAATGTACTTCTAAGTAATTGCCCCATAGATCCTATATCTATCTATATGAAGAAGAAATCATGTAACGAAAGGGATTCTTATTTGTACAAATGGTACTTCGAACTTGGAACGAGCATGAAGAAATTAACGATACTTCTTTATCTTTTGAGTTGTTCTGCCGGATCGGTCGCCCAAGACCTTTGGTCTCTACCCGGGCCTGATGAAAAAAATGGGATCACTTCTTATGGACTCGTTGAGAATGCTTCTGATCTAGTTCATGGCCTATTAGAAGTAGAAGGTGCTCTGGGGGGATCCTCACGGACAGAAAAAGATTGCAGTCAGTTTGATAATGATCGAGTGACATTGCTTCTTCGGCCCGAACCAAGGAATCCTTTAGATATGATGCAAAATGGATCTTGTTCTATCGTTGATCAGAGATTTCTCTATCAAAAATACGAATCGGAGTTTGAAGAAGGGGAAGTAGAAGGAGCCCTCGACCCGCAACAGATAGAAGAGGATTTATTCAATCACATAGTTTGGGCTCCTAGAATATGGCGCCCTTGGGGCTTTCTATTTTATTGTATCGAAAGGCCCAATGAATTGGGATTTCCCTATTGGGCCAGGTCATTTCGGGGCAAGCGGATCATTTATGATGAAGAGAATGAGCTTCAAGAGAATGATTCGGAGTTCTTGCAGAGTGGAACCATGCAGTACCAGACACGAGATAGATCTTCCAAAGAACAAGGCTTTTTTCGAATAAGCCAATTCATTTGGGACCCTGCAGATCCACTCTTTTTCCTATTCAAAGATCAGCCCCCTGTCTCTGTGTTTTCACATCGAGAATTCTTTGCAGATGAAGAGATGTCAAAAGGGCTTCTTACTTCCCAAACAGATCCTCCTACATCTATATATAAACGCTGGTTTATCAAGAATACGCAAGAAAAGCACTTCGAA